GTAAAAAAAGAAATATTATAATATTTTTAACACAACTCAAATATGAAATAAATACCGTAGGGATTCTCCTGTTTAAGGGGGGTTTGCAGGAATCACAAGGATCTCACGAGTATTGGGGGGGTAGGGGGGGTTTGACCCGCAAAAGCCGAGGGGGATATATAACAGGGATGTTAGGAGAAAAATTCACATGTTATGCACATGATATCAGTTATGCAATTCTTAAATGAATATCCTTTTAAACTTCATCTCTGTTTTCGAATGCAAGAAAATGTTCTACCTTGGCTGTTAAATTGCATGCACTCTGAAATGTCAATTGAAAGGAAAAAAAAAAAGAGAACCCCTTGTCCGCTGGAGTGAACGCTCGGCATGTTGGGTAACGCGTATTATGTACTCCACCATTAACTTATGCCAGCGTCAAGGTAAGATAGGGGAATAAATTCAAGTAATGGACCTGAAATAGGAACCAAATGCCAGGAATAAATCAAGAAGTGAAACCCCCACGATTTCTGTCCCTGACCATCAAGAAGAGTTTTCATTAAGAAATCAACTGATGGTGGTCTCTTACTGTGCATTCTATTTGATTCTTGTCGGGATGCCGAATAAAATTGTTCCCTTGGCTGTGGAATATTCTTTTGGGACTTAAAGTTACCGGTTAGTACAAATGAGTTTTTAATGGAGTAATTGTTATTTGTGTTGTTTTGAGTCTTATGCCTCGTTACTGCATTTAAGCCATATTATGGTTATTAAGGGTATTATGTCTCCCCATAAATAATGTAATGGTTGATATATATGAATGGTGTTAATACATATATGATGTACTATATATATATATGTACACATCCATATATGTAGTTTCGGGCGTATTCCGGCAGAGAATAGTTTAATTTAGAATCCTGGCTTTGGGAGTTAGGGGCAGGGGTTAAACTCCCCTTTCTTTGAAGCAGTAGGAAGGATTTTAACCTTCGACGTTCGGCTTACAAGGCCGACGCTCTGAGTGCTGAGCTACTAGTGCATTGTCATTCAATAATTTTATTTTCTACTAACCCCGCAACAGGGACTAGTACAAGGAAAATAGAGAAGTAGATGACGGATGCGATTTGCCCCACAATAATGTAAGGGTGTTCAACTGGCATCCCTCCAATTCATGTAAGGATTACTACATCCGCCACTAGGGTTCAAAATAGGATTTGGGAAAGTGGGCGGAAAGTTAGGCTTCGTTGTTTAGAGGTCTGAAGAATAGGGACTAAGAAGAGAACAAGAATGGAGGAAAGCAGTGCTAAGACTCCTCCAAGTTTGTTAGGAATAGAACGTAGAATTGCGTATGCAAACAGGAAATACCATTCTGGCTTAATGTGAGGTGGTGTCACTAGTGGATTTGCGGGAGTAAAATTGTCCGGGTCGCCTAATAGGTTGGGGGAAAATAGGGCTAAAGAGGTTAATGTAATTAAAAGAGCTGCAAAGCCCAGGATATCCTTATATGAGAAGTATGGGTGGAAGGAGATTTTGTCGGCGTCAGAGTTAATACCTGTTGGATTGTTTGATCCGGCTTCGTGAAGGAAGATAAGATGAATTATACTCATTGCTGCGATTACAAAGGGGAGAAGGAAATGGAAGGTGAAGAATCGGGTGAGGGTGGCGTTGTCAACTGAGAAGCCTCCTCAGATTCATTGTACGAGTGAGTTTCCAATATACGGAACAGCGGATAAGAGGTTGGTAATTACGGTGGCCCCTCAGAAGGACATTTGTCCTCATGGAAGGACATAGCCTACGAATGCTGTTATTATTACAAGGAGCAGGAGAACGACCCCTACATTTCATGTTTCTTTATTAAGGTGGGATCCGTAATAAAGGCCTCGTCCGATGTGAAGGTAAATACATACAAAGAAGAAGGAGGCACCGTTTGCATGCATGTTTCGGATCATTCATCCGTAATTTACGTCACGACAGATATGCGCTACGGAGGAGAAGGCTGTAGAGATATCAGCGGTATAGTGTATAGCAAGAAACAGCCCTGTAAGGATTTGGGCAATTAAGCACAGTCCTAGAAGTGAGCCAAAGTTTCATCATGCAGAGATATTAGCGGGGGTTGGCAGGTCAATTACTGCGTCGTTAGCAATTTTGAATAGGGGGTGGGTTTTTCGTAAGTTTGCCATTACTGTTCTTGTAGTTGAATTCAACGATGGTTTTTCAAGTCATAAGTCCTGGTGAAAATCCTGGCGAGAATCATGTTAGCTCTTTGGTACACTTGTTTGTTAAGTATGATTTTAGGAATAGCTTCAGTTGCTTCTAATCCGATTCCTCACATCGCCGCCTTATTCTTAGTTTTGGTTGCTGGCGTTGGTTGCGGGAGTTTGGCAATCCATGGGGGTACTTATTTCGCTCTGATTTTGCTGATTATTTATCTAGGTGGGATATTAATCGTGTTTGTTTATTCAATGGCCCTAGCTTCTGATCCTTATTCGGAGGAGTGATGGGTTTGGTCAGCGGCGGGGGTTATGGGGACGTTTATCTTCTTTGTGGCAGTTCTTGCGGGAATGTTTTGAGGGGGGTGGTACAAGGGGGCTTTATATTTAACTGGGGATTATGCGGGAATATCAGTTCATTGTGGGGATGTTTGAGGAATAGTCAATATTTACTCTACGGGGGGAGGATTTTTAATTTTAGGGGGGTTGGCTCTGTTATTGGCATTGTTTGTCGTACTAGAGCTAGTCCGTGGATTAAGTCGTGGGGCACTTCGTCCGGTTTAGAAGAATAGGAGGAGGGCAGTTATGGCAATCGTAAAAAAGAATAGGGAGAGGTAAGTTTTAATTATCCCCCGTTGGATATTACTTATTGTAGTAGCGAGGGGTTTATTTATAGTGGATACTGTTTTCGGGCCCACTTTTTCTATTCAGGTTTGGTCGACTATTTGGGTGGCAATTGTTTGTCCTAAAATAAGGTTTAGTTTAGGCATCATTCGATGGACTACTGCTGGGAAGAAACCTAGTATGTTTGAGAAGTGGTGAAGGTTAAGTTTTGGGAGGGTTTTAAATTGTTTAGTTGTTAGGGATGCGAGTTCTAGGGCTGTTAATACCCCAATTACGGTTACCAGAATAGCAGCTATTTTGAGTGTAGGGTGTATTGTTATTACGGGGGTTTTTAGAGGAAGAATATTAGAAGTAATTAGGAGGCCAGCTAGGATGCTCCCTCAGGCTAGTCGTTTGATTGGGTTAATTACTTCGGGACTGTTTTCATTAATGGGGGAGATAGGGTTGAACCGGGGGTTTCCTATAGAGACTAAAAAAATAACTCGTAGGCTATAAACTGCTGTGAATGATGTGGCGACTAGGGTTAGGGTTAGGGCTAAGGCGTAAAGGTAAGATGTGTTTAGCGCTTCGATGATAGCGTCTTTGGAGAAGAAGCCTGCCAGGAAAGGGGTGCCTGTTAAAGCAAGGCTCCCAATAGTTAAGCAGGAAGAGGTAAAGGGGGCTAGATGTTGTATTCCTCCCATTTTGCGGATATCTTGCTCGTCGTTCAGGCTGTGGATGATTGATCCAGAGCATAGGAAAAGTATAGCTTTAAAGAATGCGTGGGTGCAGATGTGGAAGAAAGCAAGTTGGGGTTGGTTCAGGCCGATTGTTACTATTATTAGTCCGAGTTGGCTTGATGTTGAGAATGCAACGATTTTCTTAATGTCGTTTTGCGTTAGGGCGCAGGTTGCAGTGAATAGAGTGGTTAAGGCGCCGAGGCAAAGGCAGATAGTAGAAGCCGTCGAGTTATTTTCTAGTAAGGGGCTTAGGCGGATTAAAAGGAAAATTCCGGCGACGACCATTGTGCTTGAGTGAAGTAGCGCGGAGACTGGCGTAGGGCCCTCCATGGCAGAGGGAAGTCATGGGTGTAAGCCAAATTGTGCTGATTTTCCAGTTGCTGCTACGATTAAGCCAATTAAAGGAAGTGTTAGGTTTATGTCTTTTGTTAGGGTAAAGATTTGTTGCAGTTCTCAGGAGTTAGTGGTTATTGCGATTCATGCTATTGCTAAAATGAGGCCAATATCCCCAACTCGGTTATATAGGACGGCTTGAAGTGCTGCGGTGTTGGCGTCAGCCCGTCCGTACCATCAGCCAATTAGGAGGAAAGATATAATCCCGACCCCTTCTCATCCAATAAACAATTGAAACATGTTGTTTGCTGTAACGAGAATTATTATAGCGATGAGGAAGATAAGTAGGTATTTGAAGAATCGGTCTTTATTAGGGTCAGCATGTATGTATCAAGAGGCAAATTCCAGGATGGACCAGGTCACGTAGAGGGCGATAGGTAAAAAAACAGTTGAGTATAAATCAAATTTAAGGCTAATATTGATGTCAAAAAGTAATGTATTTATTCAAATTAAGTTGGTGGTAACGGTTTTTGCTCCTTCATTGAGGAACAGAAAAAGGGGGAGGAGACTAATAAAGAATGCTATTTTAACAGCTGTTTTGATTTGAGCGGATAGGGCCGGAAAAGGAGGGGGAGAGTTAACGAAAGTTGACATGGCAGGGATAGCTAGTAGGATCAGTGAGAGGAATAGGCTTGATGTTATCATAAGTGGGGTGTAGGGCATAGCTGCTACTTGGATTTGCACCAAGAGTTTTTGGTTCCTAAGACCAATGGATGAGCTGTTATCCTTTAGAAGCTGCTCGAGTGAGCCATGGGGTTTAACCAAGGAGACGAAGATTAGCAGTCATCGTTGCTTTCGAGCCTCTCTCGGTGGATAAGGGGAGTTTAACCTCTGTCTCTAGAATCACAATCTAGTATTTTTGTTAAACTATATCTACAAGCTGTTCAACCTCAGATTAGTTCGGGTTTTAGAACAAGTAATAGAAGGGGGATTATGTGAAGAGTAATAAGGAGATGTTCTCGTGAATGTGTGGGGTTAATAGCAATTATATGTACGGGTAAAGGCCCTCGTTGCGTTATTAAAAATATGTAAAGGGAGTAGCCCGCTGTAATGAGGGTGCCCGTACCAGTTAATGCAAGGGTTCAGGGGGATCAGTTAAAGAGTGAAGATAAAATTATCAGTTCTCCTATCAGATTAGGGAGTGGGGGTAAAGCAAGGTTTGCCAAGCTGGCTAGGAATCATCACGAGGCTATCAAGGGCAATGCTATTTGTATACCTCGAGCCAAAATTATTGTCCGGCTGTGGGTTCGCTCGTAATTGGTGTTGGCAAGGCAGAAGAGTGCAGAAGATGTTAGACCGTGGGCAATTATAAGAATTAAAGCGCCTGTGAATCCTCACGGGGTTTGGATAAGGATTCCTGCGGCAACTAGACCCATGTGGCTGACGGATGAGTAGGCAATTAGGGATTTTAAGTCGGTCTGGCGTAAGCAGATAGAGCCCGTTATAAGGACACCTCAGAGGGCTAGGATAATAAATGGGTAGCTTAGCTCTTTGGTTAATGGCTCGAGCGAGGTTATTATTCGTATTATGCCGTATCCCCCAAGTTTCAGGAGAACTGCTGCTAGTACTATTGACCCCGCGATAGGGGCTTCTACGTGGGCTTTGGGGAGTCAAAGGTGGGCTCCGTAGAGGGGCATTTTTACCAAGAAGGCAATCAGGCAGCCTGCCCATCAAATTTTGTCCGCGTAAGTGGAAAGGGGAGAAATGGCAGCGTGTTGCAGGGTTAAAAGGGATAGAGAGCCTGTGGAGTTTTGCAAGAGGAGAAGTGCCACTAATAGGGGTAGAGACCCGGCTAGTGTATAAAATAAAAAGTATGTGCCTGCATTTAATCGTTCGGTTTGGTTTCCTCATCGGGTGATAATAAAGAGTGTCGGGATTAAAGTAGCTTCAAATATTACGTAGAATATAATTAATTCTGTTGCGCCAAAGGCTAAGATTAGGAAAATTTGAAGGGATGTTAAGAGTAGGACGTAGGTCCGTTGTCGGTTTTCTGGTTCTGAGGCCATATGATTTTGGCTAGCTAGAATCATTAGAGGAAGGAGTCAGCATGTTAAGACTAACAAGGGGGTCGAAAGGGGGTCTGTGGCTATGTAAAGGCTGAGGCATGTCCACCCTGTTTCAGCAGGTATTTTTAGTCAAGATAAGCTAATTAAAGCAATGATAAGGCTATATATAAGAGTAGTTGCCCAGAGTTTCTTATGGGGAACTAATCAGGTGACAGGGAGAAGCATAATAGTTGGTAGAAGGACTTTTAGCATTGTAAAAGGTTAAGGCTTTGTAGGCGGTCTGTGCCATGTGTGCGGGCTGTGGCGACGAGCAGGGCTAGTCCGGCACTAGCTTCACAAGCTGAGAAAGCTAGGAGTAACACCGGGGACGCTGCAAAGTTTGTTGAGTCTAGTTGTAAGGCTCATAAAGAGAGTGCTAGAAAGAGGGAAAGTATTATACCCTCAAGGCATAATAAGGCAGATAGGAAGTGGGTTCGGTGAAATGCTAGCCCAGCTAATCCTAGGAAAAATAGCGATGAGAAGGTAAAATGGGTGGGAGTCATTAAGCGGTTATGGACTTAAACCATAAGTTTTTGAGCCGAAATCAAATGTTTTTCTTAAACTAACTGCTTATTCAGCTCATTCGAGTCCTCCTTGAATTCACTCATAAATTAAGCCTAAGGTTAGAAGACCAAGGATGGCGGATGCCCAGATGAACGTTGTTAGAGGGGAGGAAAGTTGGTCGCCTCATGGAAGGGGAAGGAGAAGAGCAATTTCTAGGTCAAATAACAGGAAGAGAATGGCTACGAGGAAGAATCGCAAGGAGAAGGGGAGGCGAGCTGATCCTAGGGGATCAAACCCGCACTCGTACGGAGATAGCTTTTCGTAGTCAGGGGTTATTTGAGGGAGCCAAAATGACACGATAGCTAGAATAATGGAGAGGGCAGTGGAAATAAGGATAACTGTTAGGAGTAAGTTCATTATCTTTCCTTGGACTTTAACCAAGACTGAGTGATTGGAAGTCACATGTACTAGCTTAATACTAGAAAGATTATGATCCTCATCAGTAGATAGAGATGTACAGGAAAAGTCATACGACGTCTACGAAGTGTCAATATCAGGCGGCGGCTTCGAATCCAAAGTGATGCTCAGACGTAAAGTGGTATTGGACTTGCCGTAGGAGGCAAATGGCGAGGAATGTTGAACCAATGATTACATGTAGGCCGTGGAAGCCTGTGGCAACAAAAAATGTGGCCCCATAAACTCCATCTGCGATCGTAAATGGTGCTTCATAATATTCTATTGCTTGAAGGAAAGTAAAGTAGAAGCCTAAAAGAATAGTTAGAGCAAGAGATTGAATTGCTTGTTTACGTTGACCTTCTATAATGCTATGGTGGGCTCAGGTTACTGTTACTCCTGAAGCAAGAAGGACAGCTGTGTTAAGTAGGGGTACTTCAAATGGGTCTAGTGTAGTGATTCCTGTGGGGGGTCAGCAGCCGCCTAGCTCAGGGGTCGGGGCGAGGCTGGAGTGATAGAAGGCTCAGAAGAAGCCTAGAAAGAAAAATACTTCTGAGGTAATAAAAAGGATTATACCGTAGCGCAATCCTTTTTGGACTGGGGGTGTGTGGTGTCCTTGGAATGTACCTTCTCGGATAATATCCCGTCATCACTGATATATAGTTAAAAGCAGAAGAACAAGTCCTAATGTTATAAGGGTGATTGTGTGAAAATGTATTCAGATTGCTAATCCTGAGGTTATTAGCAGGGCGGCGACGGCCCCTGTTAGTGGTCAGGGGCTGGGGTCTACTATATGATATGCATGTGCTTGGTGGGCCATTAAACGTTTTCTTGTAAATATAAGCTTAGGAGGAGAACAAATACATAGGCTTGAATCATAGCTACGGCGACTTCAAGGAGGGTAAGAAGGAACAATAGAACGGTTGTGGATAAAGCAACAGCTGGTATAATAGGTAAAAGTTGGAATGCAGCGGTTGCGATTAATTGGATGAGTAGGTGACCTGCCGTTAGGTTGGCTGTAAGTCGCACTCCTAGTGCGATTGGTCGAATAAAAAGGCTAATTGTCTCGATGATAATTAGGATCGGAATAAGAAGAGTTGGAGTCCCCTCTGGAAGTAGATGACCTAGAGCGTGTGTCGGTTGGTTTCGCATCCCCGTAATAACGGTTGCTAATCACAGAGGAGTGGCAATAGCCATGTTTATAGAGAGTTGTGTAGTTGGTGTAAATGTATAGGGGAGAAGGCCTAGCATGTTTAAGGTTAGGAGAAAAATTATCAAGGATATTAAGATAAGGGCTCAACGGTGGCCTAACATTGGGATAGGAAGAAAAATTTGTTGTGTAAAGCGGTTTATGAATCAATTCTGCAGGGTTAATGTGCGGTTATGAAGTCATCGGGCCGATGGCCGTGGGAAGAGGGTTCAGGGAAGGCTTAGAGCAAGGGCGATTAGGGGGACGCCTAGGAAGACTGGACTTATAAATTGATCGAAGAAGTTAACTATCATGGTCAGTTTCAGGATTCTGTTTTTGGTAATTTTGTGCTTTGAGGGGTTGGTTCATTAGGGAAGGAGTGTGCAAGGACTTTAGGGGGAATAATTGTTAGAAAGATAAACCAGGAAAAGACTAAGATGGCAAATCACGGTGCGGGGTTGAGTTGGGGCATTTCGCTAAGGGTGGTTGGGGGCCACCAGTCTTTAGCTTAAAAGGCTAACGCTAGACCCTATTTAGCTTCTTAGCGATGCGTCTTCAAGTATTAAAGAGGATCAGTTTTCAAAGTGTTCTAGTGGGACGGCTTCAACTACAATAGGTATAAAGCTGTGGTTTGCTCCGCAAATTTCAGAGCATTGACCATAAAACACTCCAGGTCGGGATGCAATAAAGGCTGTTTGGTTTAAACGTCCAGGGACTGCGTCCATTTTTACACCAAGGCTTGGGACGGCTCAGGAGTGGAGAACATCTTCTGCGGAGACTAAAACTCGGATGGGGGATTCCACAGGGATTACTATACGGTGGTCGGCTTCTAGGAGCCGGAATTGACCTGGGTTTAGGTCTTGGGTAGGGATCATGTATGAGTCGAAACCTAGGTCTTCATAGTCTGTGTATTCATAGCTTCAATATCATTGATGGCCCATGGCTTTAATTGTTAAATGGGGATCATTGATTTCATCCATAAGATACAGAATCCGTAGGGATGGAAGTGCAATAAGGATAAGAATAATGGCTGGAAGGACTGTTCAAATGATTTCGATTTCTTGTGAGTCTAAAATAAATTTATTGGTTAGCTTAGTTGTTACTATAGCTACAATAATGTAAAGAACTAGTGTGCTGATTAGGAAGACAATTATTAAAGCATGGTCGTGAAAGTGGAGAAGTTCTTCTATTACAGGGGAGGCTGCATCTTGAAATCCTAGTTGGGAGGGGTGAGACATGTGTTTAAGACACGCGGGGGTTTAACCCACGATTTTGCCTTGACAAAGCAATGTAATATCTTCTTTACTAGTGTCTTATTAAGAAAGTGACAGAGCGGTTATGTGGTTGGCTTGAAACCAATTTATGGGGGTTCAATTCCTCCCTTTCTCGTAGGGTTAAACAGTTTGTTTGATTTGAACGAAGGCAGGTTCTTCAAATGTGTGGTAAGGAGGTGGGCAGCCGTGAAGTCATTCAACGTTAGTTGATGTGAGTTCTACAGACATAACTTCTCGTTTTGCAGCGAAAGCTTCCCAGATAATAAATAGGAACATAATCACGGCAATTAATGAGATGAGGGAGCCGATAGAAGAAACTGTGTTTCATAGTGTGTAGGCGTCTGGGTAATCAGAATATCGTCGAGGCATTCCTGCAAGGCCTAGGAAATGTTGCGGGAAGAAGGTAAGGTTTACTCCAATGAACATAATCCCGAAGTGGATTTTTGTTCAAGTTTCATGAAGGGTGTATCCTGAGAATAGGGGGAATCAATGAACGAAGGCTGCTATGATCGCAAATACAGCTCCTATTGATAAGACATAATGGAAGTGGGCTACTACGTAATATGTATCGTGGAGCACGATGTCAAGAGAGGAGTTGGCTAGCACGATACCTGTTAAGCCTCCTACTGTAAATAGGAAAATAAAGCCAAGGGCTCATAGGAGAGGGGTTTCTCATTTAATTGTACCTCCGTGAAGAGTGGCGAGTCAGCTAAATACTTTTACACCTGTAGGAATCGCGATGATTATAGTGGCTGATGTGAAGTAGGCACGTGTGTCTACGTCTATTCCTACAGTAAACATGTGGTGGGCTCAGACGATAAAACCTAGAAGTCCGATTGCTATTATAGCTCATACCATACCCATATAACCGAATGGTTCTTTTTTACCTGAATAGTAGGCTACGATATGAGAAATTATCCCAAAGCCTGGTAAAATAAGAATGTATACTTCTGGGTGTCCGAAGAACCAAAATAAGTGTTGGTAAAGAATTGGGTCACCCCCTCCCGCAGGATCAAAGAATGTTGTGTTTAAATTTCGGTCTGTTAGAAGTATAGTAATTCCTGCTGCAAGAACGGGTAGAGAAAGAAGCAGAAGAACTGCTGTAATAAGGACTGCTCATACGAAAAGTGGGGTTTGGTACTGTGAGATTGCAGGAGGTTTTATATTAATAATTGTTGTAATAAAGTTAATTGCCCCTAGAATTGATGAAACCCCTGCTAGATGGAGTGAAAAAATTGTTAGGTCAACGGATGCTCCGGCGTGGGCTAAGTTTCCTGATAGAGGGGGGTATACCGTCCATCCTGTTCCAGCTCCAGCTTCAACTCCTGAAGAGGCTAGGAGCAGAAGGAAAGAGGGTGGGAGAAGTCAAAAGCTCATATTGTTCATTCGAGGGAATGCCATGTCGGGGGCTCCGATCATAAGGGGGATGAGTCAGTTTCCAAAGCCACCAATCATGATTGGTATTACTATAAAGAAAATTATTACAAAGGCATGTGCTGTAACAATTACGTTATAAATTTGGTCGTCTCCAAGGAGAGAGCCTGGTTGGCTTAGTTCTGCTCGAATAAGAAGGCTTAGGGCTGTCCCTACTATTCCTGCTCAGGCACCAAATACTAAATAAAGGGTGCCAATGTCTTTGTGATTGGTTGAGAAAAATCAGCGTGTGATTGCCACAGGTAGGATGGCTGAGTTTTAAGCGGTGGATTGTAGCTCCATAGACAGAGGTTTGAATCCTCTTCTTATCAATAGTTCCGAGGTGTTATCATGTCAGATTGCAAATCTGAAGAAGCAGGTTAGCCGCCTGCCGGGGCTTTCCCCCGCCTATTTGTGTGAAGCTAGGCGGGGGAAAGTTAGATTGATGCTCGCTGGCTTGAGCGCTTAGCTGTTAACTAAGAGTTTGTAGGATCGAGGCCTATCTGTCTAGTAAGGCTTTAGCTTAATTAAAGTGTCTGCTTTGCATGCAGAAGATGTGGGTTAGTGTCCCGTAAGTCTTATCAGAGACTAGGAGATTTTCACTCCTGCTTAGGGCTTTGAAGGCCCTTGGTCTTAATTCTATCCTAAGTCTCTAAATGGCAAGAACAGTTGTTAAGGCGGGGGTGAGTGGAAGGAGGCAAATGGTTGCTGAGGTAGCGGCTGCCAGCGGTATGGTTTGGTGGTTAGGGGTCAGACGTCATGGGGTTGTCCCAGCTAGATTATTTGGGGATATTGTGAGTGTTATGGCGTGGGAGAGCCGTAAATAGAAGTACAGGCTCAGAAGGGCCGATAGGGCGGCTAGGGTGGCGGTGAGGCCTAGTTCCTGTTTAGTTAATTCTTGGAGAATTAACCATTTTGGTATAAATCCCGTGAGGGGTGGGAGGCCACCTAGGGACAGAAGAATAAGAGGGGTTAAAGAGGTTAATGCTGGTGATTTGGTCCAGGAGGTGGCTAAGGAGTTAATATTTGTTGACTTGTTGGCTTTAAAAATCAAGAAGGTTGAGGAGGTTATCAGTATGTAAGTAATTAGGGTCAAGAAAGTTAGTGAAGGGGAGAACTGGATAACCAGAAGTATTCATCCTAGATGTGCGATTGATGAGTAGGCAAGGATTTTTCGTAATTGTGTTTGATTTAATCCCCCTCAGCCACCGACTAGGGTTGATGCTAGCCCTAGGATAATAGGGATGGTTGGGTCAGTTGGTTGAATTTGTAGGAGGAGGGCAAATGGGGCTAGTTTTTGTCATGTGGAGAGAATCAGTCCGGTTGTTAGGTCTAACCCTTGAAGTACCTCTGGTAGTCAGGCGTGCAGGGGGGCTAACCCAATTTTTAGGGCTAGGGCAAGGTAAATTATTATAGCAGGGAATGGGTGTGTAAGTTGATAGATGTCTCATTGTCCTGTTAATCAGGCGTTTGTGGTGCAAGCAAATAGGATTGTTGTGGCAGCGGTGGCTTGGGTGAGGAAATATTTAGTGGTGGCTTCTACTGCTCGAGGGTGGTGGGTTTGGGCTATGAGTGGAATAATGGCTAGTGTATTAATTTCCAGGCCTATCCAGGCCAAGAACCAGTGGGAGCTTGTGATGGTAACTGTAGTTCCTAGCCCTAGTCCAAATACTATGGTGGCGAGGATGTAAGGGTTCATTAGTAAAGGAAGGAATTTAACCAACATTTTTGGGGTATGGGCCCAAAAGCTTTACTTAGCTGACTTTACTAGGAAGTGGTGTAGTGGAAGCACTAAGAGTTTTGATCTCTTCAGGTAGGGTTCGAGCCCCTTCTTTCTAAGGAGTTGGAGGGACTTTAACCCTCATTTTTCACTCTATCAAAGTGGCCCTTTACTTCAGGCACAACTCCAGGGCTATAAGTGAGGGGGAAGGCCCGAAAATGAAATAGGCACGGCAAGATGTCAAATAACTAGGGCTAGGGTTAGAGGGAGAAAGTTTTTTCAAATAAGGTGTATCAATTGATCGTATCGGAATCGAGGGTAAGAGGCTCGCACTCAGAGGAAAAGGGTGGATAGTATAGCTGCTTTAAGTATTAGACCCATGGAAGTGAGTTCAGGGGAGAAATGGTAAATTGTTGTTCCTAAGAACAGTGTGGCAGATAGCGTATTTATGAGGAGAATATTGGCGTATTCTGCAAGAAAAAACAGGGCGAAAGGGCCACCAGCATACTCTACATTAAACCCTGAGACTAATTCTGATTCCCCTTCCGTAAGGTCGAAAGGGGCTCGGTTAGTTTCTGCCAGCGTAGAAATGTACCATATTGCAGCTAGAGGTCATGCGGGTAGGATGAGTCATGTTGCTTCTTGTGCAGTGCTAAATGTCTGTAGAGTGAAGTTCCCCGTAAACACAACAGCGTTGAGGAGGATTAGTCCTAGGCTTACTTCGTAAGAGATGGTTTGCGCGGCAGCCCGGATAGCACCAATAAGGGCGTACTTTGAATTTGAGGCCCAACCAGAGCCTAAAATAGAGTAAACGGCAAGACTTGATAGGGCTAGGATGAAGAGAATTCCTAGATTAAGATCAGCTACCGAAAAGGGTATAGGCATAGGGGCTCACAGGGTAATAGCCAAGGTCAGTGCTAGCATAGGTGTGAGGAGGAATAAAATTGGCGATGAGGTGGAGGGGCGTACGGGTTCTTTCATGAACAGTTTTAGGCCGTCTGCAATTGGTTGTAGTAGGCCGTAGGGGCCTACTACATTAGGTCCTTTTCGCAGTTGTATATAACCCAAAACTTTTCGTTCAACAAGGGTTAGGAGGGCTACCGCAAGTAACACAAAAATGGTGAGGATAAGTGGGTTAATAATAAGGGTTAAAATTATTTGGAGCATAGTTAAGAAGAGGACTTGAACCTCTGTGGTAAGGGCTTAGGCCTTTTGCAATTACCGGGCTCTGCCATCCTAACGTGCCGTTCTTTACGGCTTAAGGATATGTCCTTTTGCCTATTTTAGTTGTTTTCATTAGGTGAGGGGGAGGCGTTCTTGAAGAATGGGCCCCTTCTCTTCGGTCCTTTCGTACTAGAAGAGAACATGTCATAGATAGAAACTGACCTGGATTACTCCGGTCTGAACTCAGATCACGTAGGACTTTAATCGTTGAACAAACGAACCCTTAATAGCGGCTGCACCATTAGGATGTCCTGATCCAACATCGAGGTCGTAAACCCCCTTGTCGATATGGGCTCTAAAAGGGGATTGCGCTGTTATCCCTAGGGTAACTTGGTCCGTTGATCGGCTTGGCCGGATCTTTTGGTCAGAATTTCTGGTACTTAGACCTGTCGGTCTTAGTTCTGGGAGAAAAGTTCTCCTGCTCCTCATGGGGGTTTTTTGTTTCCCCGTGGTCGCCCCAACCGAAGACATTAGGGCAGGAATCCAATTGGCTTAGTTCCTTTGATTAGGTCTAATTAGCATGGTCTGCTTGCAGTCTAAAGCTCCAAAGGGTCTTCTCGTCTTATGTGCTTATCCCCGCTTCTGCACGGGGAGATCAATTTCATTGACTGGGAGAAGGAGACAGGTTGGCCCTCGTTATGCCATTCATACAGGTCTCCATTTAAGAAACAAGTGATTGCGCTACCTTCGCACGGTCAAGATACCGCGGCCGTTAAACTTTTTGTCACAGGGCAGGCGGGACCTCTTATACTTTTTTAGCAAGAGGCGGTGTTTTTGGTAAACAGGCGAGGCCGAAATATGTTTGCCGAGTTCCTTCTTCTCCTCTAGGTCTTTCCAGGTTAGCATTCCAGTGTAGGGTTAACGGTATTTGTTGGAAGGTTTTCTAGTTATCTGTTTATCTTTCCAATGCCCTCTTTGTTTGGGGCCGCTAATTTTCGGCAGGATGTCTGTTCTGATGTACACTTATGCTAGGAGAGAATCTTTATCTCTTATTACTCATATTAGCATTATCTCTTCTATTTAAAAATAGAAGGGCCTGTTAGAATAAGGGGTATAAAATTGGTTTATCAGTATTAAAGGAAACAACAATGTTCGAGCTATAACGCTTTCTTTTAGGGTGGCTGCTTTTAGGCCCACCTGAACATAAGGCCTTGACTTAATTTGATTTTTATCCTGCTAAAAAAGTTGTGTCTTTTTTCAAAGAAGCTGTCCCTTCTTTGACTAACTCTCTTTCCTTCTTTTTCTCTGTTTAAGGTGTTTACCACGATAGGGGAAAGAAGGGAGGAGGCTGAACTTCTATTCATTTCTCAGGCAACCAGCTATTACTAGGTTCGGGAGGCTTTTCACCGCTACTCGAAGTTCTTCCCACTCTTTTGCCACAGAGAAGGGTTTGCCCTGTTATCAGGCTGTCTTGGAGTAGCTCACCTAGTTTCGGGAAGTTAAACTAAAATTCATTTTGCTTAAGGATTACTGGCTAATTCATGATGCAAAAGGTACAAGTTTTAATCTTTGCTTTCTAGTGCTTTACTGGTTTGTTTCATTTCTCTTTCAGCGTTCCCTTGCGGTACTCTCTCTATTGCGCCTTGTTCTTTTTCTGTCTCCCATACTAAAGGGGAAGAATGGTTTATTGGTTGTCTATTAGTAACTTAGGGTGTAGTTATATGTTTAGGATGATAGTAATGGGTCGGGCTAGCTGTTTGGCTTCAGGGCAACCCGATTTGCACGGGTGTCTTCTCAGTGTAAGGGAGATGCTTTACTATCTTAGCTATGCTCTGGTTAACCAAGTGCACCTTCCGGTACACTTACCATGTTACGACTTGCCTCCCCTTTATTAGATTAATGGTTTTATTTAGTCTTTTTAGGGGTTTTGGGGAGGGTGACGGGCGGTGTGTGCGCGCTTCAGGGCCAGTTTCAGCAGGACACTCTATTTACTGCTTACTGCTAAATCCTCCTTCTAATATACTTTTCATTATACTATCCGTGTGCCCGGATTTAGGGAATGTAGCCCATTTCTTCCCCTCTCATATGCTACACCTCGACCTGGCGTTTTAAGTTTTACTGATTATGCTCACTATGAGGCCTTCACAGGGTAGGCTGACGACGGCGGTATATAGGCGGGAAGAACAAGAGAGGGTGAGGTTTAACGGGGATTATCGGTTCTAGAACAGGCTCCTCTAGGTGGGTTTGAAGCACCGCCAAGTCCTTTGGGTTTCAAGCTAATGCTCGTAGTACCCTGGCGGATAAGTTATGTAGAGTCTTATCTAAGTTTACGGCTGAGCATAGTGGGGTATCTAATCCCAGTTTGTATCACAGCTTTCGTGGGGTCAGGAGGGTTTAAAGCCACTTTCGTAGGGGAACTTCATATCCTCGGAAACGTACGACAGTCTTGAGGATGTTCGGCTTTAGTATAAATTTTCCCTTAACCACTCTTTACGCCGTTGTCTGTCAACTTAGGCCTCTCGTATAACCGCGGTGGCTGGCACGAGTTTTACCGGCCTTCTTAGCTTTAACTAAGTCAAGTTTTCACTTATAGCTTAATGTTTATCACTGCTGAAATCCCTTGGGGGTGTGGCTTAGCAAGGCGTCATGGGCTAGATTCTGAGCCTGATACCAGCTCCTTGTTTCCGGTAGGGAACTTTAGGGCATTCTCACAGGGGTGCGGATACTCGCATGTGTAAGTTCAGTTAAAGCTGACAGTAAAGACAGGACCAAACCTTTGTGCTTGCGAGACCACTCTAAGGTCTGTCTTAACATCTTCAGTGTTATGCTTTAATTAAGCTACGCTAGC